TCTGACCAGGAACAGGGCCTATGACAAGAATATTTTTTTGATTGGGGCGATAGCTCTGAAAAGACAGATTGCCCATCTTTTCTTTTATCTCGGGGGAAATACGATCGGGAGGGGCTAATTCAAAACCCTCTGGTAAAATAAGAACAGCTCCCACATTCAGGACTCCTTTTTTACCATTAGCAAGAACTTGTTTCACTTGCATATCATAAGGAATTCGAACAACTGCTTCAAATACAGTATCGGGAAGTACCGCTTGCGGAACCTCAATATCCACCGGTTTATTAGCTAAATGGCAATTGGCGCATACAATACGTCCAGTCGCTTCTCGTGGATTTTCATAACCCTGCTGTGCAAAAATGGGATATGCATTTGAAATGGATGTACGAGTGATGATATATATCATGAGCGATATGGAAATAGATCGAGTAATTTGTTCCTTTATCCAAGAAAAAGTATTTCTAGTTTGCATGGTCCAACCATTGATCCCGAAAATATATTTATACAATAAATTTGGGTAGGTCACTAATGGAGTTTCCTATCCACGATTCTGTTATTTACTGGAATAATTTGTTTTGACTCAATTAATATATATAGGAATATAGGATGAATCTCCGGGATGGGTAGAAATAGAAAGCGATTTTCAATGCTTTGCTTATGTACAACTGCAAAGTAAGAAACATTATAATTGGATTAGGTAGATAATTTTTCAGTCATTCATTGAATGATAAATCACTACAAGTGACGGAGATACGCGATTTAAATAACGGAAAATCCAATATTTTAAAATTGTATCTAGAATGACTGGAAAAGTGGAAACAAGGCCAGATATAATTTGATCATTATGAACAAATCCAAAATCCTTGTAGACAAAGCCAATCATCAGTTCCCAACCATGGGGCGAATGAAATCCGATACATAAATCAGTTAATAAAAGAAGAGAAAAAGCTTTTATTGTGTCACTTAAGTTATATAGGAATTCTTGAGCCCAAGAATTAAGAATAACGAGTTCTTTATTACCCAAAATAGAATAACCACTTAGAATAATGAAACATATTATATTTGTCGAGAAGTGCAAAATCGTATGAATACGACCCTCGTTGTGTATCTTGATTAATTGGATTGTTTCTTTGTGAATTCCTATACGAAGGTTTTGTAGATGTGTCTCCGAGTATTCCTTGATCATTTCCTCTAAGAAGAGGAGTTCCTCTAATTCTATGAATTTTTCTAGAATACTCTTTTCTTCAAGATCATTCAAAAAAGTTTCGGATTGCCTAGTGTTCCACCAATTAGTAACCCATGATTCCAGACTTTTTTGAAAGGAGAGAGAAATCCACCAGGGCAAAAATACTATAGATGCAAGATATAAAAGAGGAGTGAATGCTTTCTTTTTTGCCATTTTTTCATCTGTGAATTGTTAATGAACCCATCTCATTCGTCGACTCTATGTAATCTAATAGTTCTCTCACGCATCAGTTCTATTACAAGTTATCAAACCTATGAATCTATTCACTCTTTTTTATTTGTGATTTCGTGGTTAGGCCTTGAATCTAGAAAAAAATACGGAAAAAGATGAAAAATTCGAATGAATATATATGAATAAATAATATAATAAAAATTGTTTCCCTATATCTCAATCAGTCAAATTCGAAGCATATATCTCTTTTCGATGAACGCCCGGAAAAACCACTTTAAATAATGAATATGAATAGTATTCAGATTTTGAGACAAAAGAACTCTTTTTCTATCATTCTCCTTTTCTATCATTCTCCTTTTCTATCATTATAAAAAAAAACCTCTAATATTTCGAAAAAATTTAACTGACTATGAGTAGTCATCGATAGAATAATTGAGGTAATTTTCTGAAAAATATTGTGAAAAATGAGTGACAAAAAACGACATAAATAAATTGGCTACATTATAAGAGATCCAAATTTTTCGTCATTAAGGAGCACAAAAAGTCTAAAAAGAAGCTTCAAAAAAATTACAAGATATGATCTATCTGAATCTAAAGTTTCAATTCCAACAACTAAAAAGGGGGAATTTCCTTATTTCGAAATGGTTGATTATGAGATTTTCTTTTTTTCTTATTTTTTATTTAATATATAATTGAGTTGTGTATGTGTATATTTCGATACATATAAAAGATCCCCCAAAAAGGTTTTTTTATACTTGTTCCATATATGTCTGCTTTGACTCGAATGAATGTTCTGAAGAAACCTCAATTAAGTTATGTTATAGAAAAAGAGGATTCTTGCTTTTTTGCCCTCCCGCGAGAAAGCATTAATTTCTCAGCTGATTTCTTAAAATACTTCAATAGGTACACGCAAGAAATAAGCCAATTCAGCAGCTTTTTGTTCCATTTCCCGTGGAGTAAAATTCTCATCAGTACGAGTCAATGGAATGGCTCCCTGGCCTCTGATATCCATATAAAGGACACGACGAGCATAAATACCCTCTTTAACTTCTATTCTGACGGACTGAATATCTTTTATAAGAAATCGGAGGAAGACCCGACGATTTTTTCCAGGGAATCCCCAACGAAAGATACACACTATTCCGTCTTTTCTATCAAATCGATCATAACCACTACCTACATTCCACGAAATTGTGCACCACAAATAGGAGCTAATAAAAAGACCCGCGATCCCATAGAAAGACATCACAATCCCTTGTGGAAAAAAAACTATTTGCTGAGACGGAAATAAAGATATCAAATTTCTACCAAGATAACTCGAGGTTCCAACCAACAAGAATCCTAATGAACCTAAAAAAAGGATAACAGCCCAGCAGAAATTACTTGTTTTTCGAGCCCCCGTTATAGGTTCTATCCATATATGTTCTGATCGACAACTCATACTTGATCCGGTTGCTTTTTTTGGAATTGAGAGAATACCCCAAATGAATTTGCCGTTTATTTCCGAAGTAACTCGCATCAACTAGCACTAGTTTGATGTGAACCTTTAGGAGTAATTCATTAAATTGGTTAGATCTAAACTAATAACACACCCTTCGTATGACTCACTAAAGATAGCCACATGTATATAGATAGACCAACTTTACAGTTCAGCTATTCGCCGATTCGGGTCTATTTGAAACTAGCTAATAGCATTTTGGGGAGATTTCGACGGAAGCCTCTTATACCATATTTAGCTAAATGGATATCTGTGTTATGATACAAGCGTCAGTTTTGAAAAAAAAAAAGATAATATTTTGCGCCCTCGGCTCTAAACAATCTTGTTTTTTTGAACATGAAGAAATAAAGAAGCCATTGCGATTGCCGGAAATACTAGGCCTACTAAAGGGACCAAAACAGAGGGAAAATTAAGAGTTGTCATAGAATGGGTACCTCGATTTACTATTTGTACCTGTTATTATTATTTAGATTTTATATTTATTATTTATAATATTATTTATAATATAAAGATATCTTATCTTATTATATAATATATATAAAGATCTTACTTATATCTTATATATATTTAATTTATTTATTATTTATTATACTTATATCTTACTTATATATATAATAATAATATAATAAAAATATAATAATATAATATAGTATTTATATTATAATAATTTGATTTGATTATAATTTGATAATTCTAAATTGGAATTATTACTACTTAAAATTTTTATTAATATCTATATCTATTAAGAATTAATTATTAATTAAAAATAATATAAGTATCTACTATCTAAGTCTAAGTGAGTATATAATGTAGTTTTTCATCTTTCTACATGAAAAATTTGAGAGGATATGGATGAGATATTATTTTCTTCATTTTTTGCTCTTGTCTTCGAATTTCATTCACTAAGCAAAAAGTTTTTTTTAATGAATTAGATTCTATTTATATTGATTCAAGGGTTTGTTAGAATCCCATCCAGCAGGGATTCTTAGTCAAAATAGGATTATCGTACGCTATAGAAAGATAAAAAATTCTATACTATATTTTCTAGATTTTAATTTAATTATATATGACGAGAAGAAGATTTTTTTATTTGCCTAATTTCACGAAAAAAAGAATTTCATCTTTTATCTTGTTAATAGAGACTTCTTGATCAATAATCAGGAATATAGAAAAAGGGTCAGATTTCCGATTTTATGTGACTTTTGATTCGTTATACAATTAGATCGTATGTCAACAAAGAAAACCCATTCGTCTCAATTTCACTTGTATTCCGATAAACGAATTACTTGTTTGCTCAAAATAATGGACTTAATGTTCTAATTTTGATTCAAAGGAAAGAAAGTGTGGAGTTGAAATAACTCACTCAGAACGCCCTTTAAAGGATTACGTGGTACGATTAGATCGAATAAACCCTTCTGGAATAAATACTCAGACGCTTGTGAACCTTCGGGTACTGTTTTATTCAATGTTTGTTCAATTACTCTTTTACCCGCAAAGGCAATGTAGGCATTGGGTTCGGCAATAATGATATCCCCCAACATACCAAAACTGGCTGTCACCCCACCAGTAGTAGGAGATGTAAGGATTGGTACATAGAATAACTTTTTATTTGATTGATAATCATATAAAGCAGAAGATATTTTAGCCATTTGCATCAAGCTCAAACTTCCTTCTTGCATACGTGCCCCTCCGGAAGCACACACTATAATAAGAGGTAGAAATTCTTTAGTAGCATATTCAATCAAACGGGTAATTTTCTCCCCGACTACGGATCCCATACTACCCCCCATAAACTGAAAATCCATAACCCCTATTGCTACGGAAATACCGTTTAATTGCCCTATGCCTGTTTGAACAGCCTCGGTTAATCCTGTCTTTCTTTGATAAGAATCGATACGATTTTTATAAGGCTCCTCCTCCGAATGAAATTGAATGGGATCCAGAGAAACCATGTCTTCATCCATAGGCTCCCAAGTACCCCGATCGATCGAAAGTTCGATTCTATCAGAACTACTCATTTTCAAATGATATCCACATTGTTCACAAAGATTCATTTTTGATTTAAAAAATTTCTTATAATTTAATCCA